TTGGAACCCATGGTTATGGACCCGAATCCATTAGTATGGAACATTTTCTTTTCAAAATGAAATCCCCTAGTATATGAAAGAGTGAAAAAGTGCTTTCGTTGTTGTGGAATAAGAAGCCTTCGTATCTTAATACATGTATTTAATTTATTCGGAGCTATTAGAGCGGGATCCACTTTTTGAGGAATATGAGTCGAAGCAATAACAAGAATATTTCTAGTGGACCATCTTTCACAATCCCTGGAGAGATAGTTCACTAATAGGCCGAGGGATAAGTAATTCGACGCCTCCACATCCAGATCATGAATGTTTGGAATCCAGATTATGCAAGGAGACATTGCTTTTGCTAATTCTAATTGAAGGGTGATATAAACTGGGTTGGGTCCCGGCGGCATAATAGTTAGCTCATCCATCATAGTTAGCAGCTCCGTATCAAGGTCACGATCGATATCGTCACTAGCATCAATATCGTCACTAGCATCAATATAGTCACTAGCATCAATATCGTCAATAGCATCACTATAGTCACTATCATCAATATCGTCAATAGGATCAATAATAAAACCTTTACGCTTGTTATCCAGGAACTTGTTCAAAAATACCGTAATAAAAGGAACATAGGAGTTTGTCGCTAGGTATTTGACCAAATAGGATCGTCCAGTTCCTATCGAACCTATCACTAAAATACCCCTAGAGAGGGATAAGGCTAAGCGGAGCGAAAAGGGTTTTCCATGAGATGGGAAATGAAACCTATTATCCCCACACGAGGTTTGTGAATAAGTGATTGTCTGATAATGAGCAAGGAAGACCCGTCTTTCTGCTAAACAAGATGTATTGAACTCATAATTCATTAGATACTTTTTATGAATGTCAACTAAGTATCGTAAGTAAATTGCTCCCGGTTGTTCAATCATTTGATAACCAGAGTCATTCTTTAATAAACGATCACTATGAGTCAGACTCAATAGAATTTGATCAACCCTTTTTTCTCTCGTTAAAGTGGAGAACTGAACCAAAAGGTCTCTTTCGTTTTCATCAATCGAATCACTGCTCGCGAGCAGTGATTCGATTTTATCGTCAATCCAATCACCGTTCACCCTTTTTCTTTTTCTTATCAATGAATAGATCTCTTTACTTGTATGACTTAGATGTCTCGTATTTCTCGAAAAAGTGATTCGATTGATGGGATTTGGTATGATACTTATGAGATCGATGAGATTCAAATATTTTTTATTAGAACGTCTTGATTTGACCCCATAAGCGGTACCCAATATTTCTTCTATGCAAGCTCCTAATTGTTCCAGAGCAACCAGAAAGAGATTCTTTAACCAGAAGAAATTCGATTCCGAGGTAGGATAACTATCCAGAAGTTTTTGCAACTCAATCATGTATGATGGAGTCATCAAAGATTTGACCTCTTCGAACTCTGTCTGTAACTTACTAGAGACTCGGAAAACAAAGAGAAGATGTGTATAAACGAGATATCCAGCAACAAGAAGAAGAAAAAGGATTGAATAGAAGAATTCCCAAACATTTGGCGATCCCAGATGTGTCCATATCAATGGTGACTCATTATTTCGATGAATCCTTTCTTCGGACAGAAGAAGATTATGTAAACACTTGTTCGAAATCTCACTTATCAAATTCCATTGTGCAAGACACACCTTTTTCTGAAGAATTAGCCATGATATTTCTGATCCGTGCATAATATCATGAAAAATAGATACAAATTTTTGAATGCTACTTAGTCTCGGCAATAGGTCTGAAAAAGTATCGAAAAATAGAAAATTTAGATATTTGTACCCTGTCGAAGTAAGGAACCATGGCATATATGTTTTGAATAGATTCCATTTTGAGCGAATTGAAAAAGCGCTATCTCGTTGAAAGGTTCTATACATCTGCCCTTTCTCAACGCATTTCTTTAGACAAAGACTCCGTTTTTTCCTCTTTTCCTTTTCCGGTGGTAAATATTTCTCAGAACATGGAGTGTAAATCAAACCCATGTTTGAATTGAAATTGAGATACTGATGCAAGTTTTTCCTTTCTGAATCAGATAGATTCATATCTGAAAGAGGTTGATAAAACGTTCTTTCAAAATGGACTCTTTGTCCCTCTGTTAGAGGTGTTCCAGAAATGTCTGTGATCGAGTCAATAGTTCTACGAACGAATAGATCGGATCGAATTGTAAAATCGTTAGGTATGAATATGTTAGATACCTGTGACTCGATTGGTGAAATAGTATCTCTCTCCAAAAAAGCATGTTTTTTTTTACCGACACACAAAGCAAATATTTTGTTGTGAATGAAAAAGATATCGAGGAATTGTCTATACGTAAAATCATAATTATTGAGACGGGCCTTTTCGATATAAAAAGGGAATCTTTTGTTACAATAGAAGCAGAAGTGATGTGGATTATTCAAGAATCGAAGTCGATTTGCTTTATAAAAAGAAGATATTAATGAACTTCTATGAAATGGTTTTACGGGATTCAGCCAATTGTTTTGATCCTGGGATATCATTGAGAAATAGGAATCCGTGTTACCATTCCTGTGATTCTTTCTAGTATCGAATGAGTCAATCATACACTTTGGTATCTTATTGAAGAAAAATGGTGATATTGTTCTTCCATTGATCAATAATTTCGATTTTTGGAAAGTATCATGATCATTCAATAAGAAGGCTTTTAATTTTTTCAAATGAATGATTTGAAGACCTATTGATTCTAACAACGGATTGTAGAGTTGATCATTCGGACCTTTCAATTCCGAAATGTGGATCTCGGACCTATGAATGGGGATATTCCCAAAACTCACAAAGGTAAGTGACTTAGACACAAAGAGAAGCAACTTGGACAAAAAGAAACGAAGTGACTTGGACAAAAAGAAACGAAGTGACTTAGACCAATCTTTTTTGTCGATAACCTCAGACCAATCAATCGAATATTTATTAATACGTAATCGACCGAACACTACTTGAAAACGGCTCCTCTGCTCAGAAACTAAATGTTCCTGGAAATTCTTGCTCCCATAGAACCATTTGTATCTATATACATCAGGATCCTGATTCATGAATCTCTCGGTTCGAGAAAGAAAAAGAAGAGGATCGAACCTTTTCTTCTGGCTCTTTTTCAAATTCGATAAATGTTGGTTGATCGTATATTTCCTTATAGTTCTATGATTCAGAGTATCGTTTCCTATTTGATCCCTTTTAATTCCATATTCGAAGCTGCGATCGGATCGATTCATTAAAAAGAATCGATTCAATACATTTCTTATGTACCCATAGGTGCTATATTGGATTTGAATCAGATTTCGGATCAATATATATTGATTTTGATTGACTGCCTCCATTTTGTTGTTACTAGCAAATACCACTCTTTTTTGTTTTCTATCTTCAAAATAATTCCCGCAAGAGATCCGAACCCGTTTTTTTCGGATCCTTCGATAAAAATAAAAAAATGCATTCTCTTCATAAAAAATAGGAGGTAGAATCAATAAAGATTTCTTTTTCGATTCATCCCTGGACTCATTCAAGAATTGTTTTTGATCCAATCCGCAGGAATCAATAGAAAAGGCAAAGCCCTTATGATACACCAGATCCGGCTTGGTTATTGATAGAGTGAATAGATCTGCCATTTCTTTAAATCTCTCTTCAGATTCAAAATCGTGGTGTAATGTGTATCCCCGATCATGGAATAGATTAAATAAGTAAAAAAATGCATTTTTGTTCAAGAATGAAATCTTATCGGAACTCGGTTCATCCTTCAGAACCATATCACATCCCGGATCTGGTGAAATAGGATGAATTGAGACGCTATTTTGTAAATACGTAATTATCTTGAATATATTAATCATTTCTTTATTTTCCGATCGCCTGGAAGGGGCAAAAGAAACAACAAGATGTTTCTTCTTCTGATCTCTAGTGGGCTTCTCGGTAGGATTTGAACCCAGATGAAGTTCTGAACATCTGCCAGAGAAAAAAGAACGAATGGATCTTGTAGGATTCTCAAGAAGTTCTTCGATTTCTTCCGGAAGCAGATGATTATTCATCTGCTTCTCACGTTCCGTGAATAGCTGAGGCATTGAGGAATATCCAGAAAGGCATTTCGAGAATCGGTCTGATTCTATCTCTATTCCTTCCGTTTGAAGAAAGGAAGGATCCCGAAGAATCGATCTTTCTTTTAGTTGTTGAATCTCTCTTTTATTGATTAAATTGATTAATGTATGATATTTCGAATCCGCATTACTAATGGAATCCCTCTTTTTTCCGATCCAGTTCCTCCACCAGTGCGAACCCCGGTTAGATTCAGGCATGATACACTTTTTAGTTATTGGAAGAAACCAAGTACTAGTCCTCTCTTTCGGATCCAGGAAACAACTCGCCGAAATCTTTTTTCCTTTTGGAAGATAGAGGAGCGAAACAATCAGCCTATTGATATTGGAAGACCAAAAGCGTTTTTCCAACGTATCATTTATGGGTCCGATGGAATTCATAGGTATCGGAAGAAGACCTATCAAATAGAGATTTTTTCTTTCGACCATATTTCGATTGTTAATACGATATAGAAGGACCACGACTACAAAGAGTAGTACACCCTTGATCGTGAAATATCGCTTGCTTGTTGAACCCTTTGAATTGCGTGAAAGTAGGATACTCCAAATTCGGGGGTCAAAGAGTTTTATAAAACGTTCTTGGTGGAAAAAAATGTGAATGAAAGATCCCACTGAATTGAATTGGGTCCATAAATCTGATAAAGAGTGAGAATTTTTAATCTCTCTCAATTCGAAAAGCCAGAATTTGAAGTCATGTCCCTTCATTGTAATGTCCTCCTAGATTGGATTTTTATTGTATTTCGATTTTTATTGTATTTATAGTAAAGATTTTATTTCAATTGGAATTTGGTTATTCACCATGTACGAGGATCCCCGCTAAGCATCCATGGCTGAATGGTTAAAGCGCCCAACTCATAATTGGCGAATTCGTAGGTTCAATTCCTACTGGATGCACGCCAATGGGACCCTCCAATAAGTCTCGCTCTGTATCAATGAAATCTCATCATCCATACATATCTCATCATCCCTACATAAGGAATTGGTGTAGTATAGTCATATCATAGTAGAAATAGTAAAAACTAGCATTCTTATCCTCTACCCACCATGATTGGGCCATTATACCCACCATGGTTG